GCTAGCGTAGCTTAATATAAAGCATAGCACTGAAGATGCTAAGATGGGTCCTAGAAAACTCCGCATGCACAAAGGCATGGTCCCGACCTTATTATCAGCTCTAACTCAACTTACACATGCAAGTATCCGCAACCCAGTGAGTATGCCCTCAATCCCCCGCCCGGGGACGAGGAGCGGGCATCAGGCACAAATATTAGCCCAAGACGCCTGGCCAAGCCACACCCCCAAGGGAATTCAGCAGTGATAAACATTAAGCCATAAGTGAAAACTTGACTCAGTTAGTGTTAAGAGGGCCGGTAAAACTCGTGCCAGCCACCGCGGTTAGACGAGAGGCCCTAGTTGATATTTTAACGGCGTAAAGGGTGGTTAAGGGTAAATAAAAATAAAGCCAAATGGCCCCTCGGCCGTCATACGCTTCTAGGTGTCCGAAGCCCTAACACGAAAGTAGCTTTAATAAATTAGCCTGAACCCACGAAAGCTGAGAAACAAACTGGGATTAGATACCCCACTATGCTCAGCCGTAAACTTAGACATCCAACTACAATTAGATGTCCGCCAGGGTACTACGAGCATTAGCTTAAAACCCAAAGGACTTGACGGTGTCTCAGATCCCCCTAGAGGAGCCTGTTCTAGAACCGATAACCCCCGTTTAACCTCACCACTCCTAGCCATCCCAGCCTATATACCGCCGTCGTCAGCTTACCCTGTGAAGGGTACAAAAGTAAGCAAAATGGGCACAGCCCAGAACGTCAGGTCGAGGTGTAGCGCATGAAGTGGAAAGAAATGGGCTACATTTTCTAACACAGAATATTACGAACATGTACCATGAAATAGTGCTTGAAGGAGGATTTAGTAGTAAAGGGGAAATAGAGTGTCCCTTTGAACCCGGCTCTGAGACGCGTACACACCGCCCGTCACTCTCCCCTGTCAAAACGCATTAAAAATACTTAATACAAAAGCACTGACAAGGGGAGGCAAGTCGTAACACGGTAAGTGTACCGGAAGGTGCACTTGGACCAAACCCAGGGCGTGGCTGAGTTAGTCAAGCATCTCACTTACACCGAGAAGACATCCATGCAAGTTGGATCACCCTGAGCCAAACAGCTAGCTTAAGCACCAAATAAATAAACAATATAAATAAAACAAAATAAACCTAACACCAAAAACTAAACCATTCTTTTACCTTAGTATGGGAGACAGAAAAGGTCCCACCAAAGCAATAGAAAAAGTACCGCAAGGGAAAGCTGAAAGAGAAATGAAATAACCCATATAAGCATTAAAAAGCAAAGATTAAGCCTTGTACCTTTTGCATCATGATTTAGCCAGTACACCCAAGCAAAGAGACCTTTAGTTTGAAACCCCGAAACCAGGTGAGCTACCCCGAGACAGCCTATTATAGGGCCAACCCGTCTCTGTGGCAAAAGAGTGGGAAGAGCTCCGGGTAGAAGTGACAGACCTACCGAACCTGGTGATAGCTGGTTGCCTAAGAAATGGATAGAAGTTCAGCCTCGTACACCTCTAATCAAACAAACATAAATAAGACCCTAAGAGATATGCACGAGAGTTAGTTGAAGGGGGTACAGCCCCTTTAACAAAGGACACAACCTTCTCAGGAGGATAAAGATCATAATATACAAAACACACTGTTCTAGTGGGCCTAAAAGCAGCCATCTAAACAGAAAGCGTTAAAGCTCAGACAGACAAAAGTTTATTATTCCGATAAAAAATCTTACTCCCCTAAACACTATTAGGCCCACCCATGCCCCCATGGGAGAGATTATGCTAAAATGAGTAACAAGAAGGCCCGCCCTTCTCCAAGCACAAGTGTAAGCCAAACCGGACCAACCATTGGCAACTAACGAACTCAACCCAAGAGAGCAATGTGGACTACAAAAAAACCAAGAAGAACCCACAACCAAACCATCGTTACCCCCACACTGGAGTGCACCTAAAGGAAAGACTAAAAGAAAAGGAAGGAACTCGGCAAACACAAGCCTCGCCTGTTTACCAAAAACATCGCCTCCTGCAACACAACCAAGTATAGGAGGTCCAGCCTGCCCGGTGACCACAAGTTTAACGGCCGCGGTATTTTGACCGTGCAAAGGTAGCGCAATCACTTGTCTTTTAAATAGAGACCTGTATGAATGGCCAAACGAGGGCTTAACTGTCTCCCCTTTCCAGTCAGTGAAATTGATCTGCCCGTGCAGAAGCGGACATAATAATACAAGACGAGAAGACCCTTTGGAGCTTAAGGTACAAAAATCAACCACGTAAAGCAACTCAATAAAAAGAATAAACTTTGTGGGAAATGAAATTTTACCTTCGGTTGGGGCGACCACGGAGAAAAGTAAATCCTCCAAGTGGATTGGGGCTAAATCCCCTAAAACCAAGAGAGACATCTCTAAGCCACAGAACATCTGACCAAACATGATCCGGCCAATAAAGCCGATCAACGAACCAAGTTACCCTAGGGATAACAGCGCAATCCTCTCCCAGAGTCCATATCGACGAGGGGGTTTACGACCTCGATGTTGGATCAGGACATCCTAATGGTGCAGCCGCTATTAAGGGTTCGTTTGTTCAACGATTAAAGTCCTACGTGATCTGAGTTCAGACCGGAGTAATCCAGGTCAGTTTCTATCTGTAAAGCTACTTTTCCTAGTACGAAAGGATCGGAAAAGGGGGGCCTATGCTTAAGGTACGCCCCACCCCTAATTTATGAAAACAAATAAATAAGGTAAAGGGAGAGCCAAAACCTCTTTTTAGAGCCAGCCAAAATAAGGACACACTGGGGTGGCAGAGCATGGTAAATTGCGAAAGGCCTAAGCCCTTTTAACCAGAGGTTCAAATCCTCTTCCCAGTTATGCTAAACACCCTAATAACCCACCTAATTAACCCCCTGGCCTACATCGTACCAGTACTACTAGCAGTAGCCTTTCTAACACTAATTGAACGAAAAGTATTAGGATATATGCAACTACGAAAAGGACCAAACGTAGTAGGACCCTACGGACTACTTCAACCAATCGCAGACGGCGTAAAACTATTTATTAAGGAACCCGTACGCCCATCCACATCATCCCCATTTCTATTTCTGGCAACCCCAATGCTTGCGCTAACCCTAGCCATAACCCTATGGGCACCAATACCAATACCCTATCCAGTAACTGATCTAAACCTAGGAATCCTATTTATCCTAGCCCTATCAAGCCTTGCCGTATATTCAATTTTAGGATCAGGATGAGCATCAAATTCAAAATACGCACTAATTGGAGCCCTACGGGCCGTAGCCCAAACAATTTCCTATGAAGTCAGCCTAGGATTAATTCTACTATCCGTAATCATCTTCTCAGGGGGGTATACTCTACAAACATTTAATACTACCCAAGAAAGCATCTGATTATTAGTTCCTGCCTGACCCCTAGCCGCAATATGATATATTTCAACGCTAGCCGAAACAAACCGAGCACCATTCGACTTAACAGAAGGAGAATCAGAATTAGTATCCGGGTTCAATGTAGAATATGCCGGAGGGCCATTCGCATTATTTTTCCTAGCTGAATACGCCAATATTCTCCTAATAAATACCCTTTCAGCCGTCCTATTCCTAGGAGCCTCACACATCCCTACCATCCCTGAACTAACAACAATTAACCTGATAACTAAAGCTGCACTACTGTCCATCGTATTTTTATGAGTACGAGCATCATACCCCCGATTCCGATATGATCAACTAATACACCTAGTATGAAAAAATTTCCTCCCCCTCACACTTGCCTTCGTATTATGACACACCGCCCTGCCAATCTCACTAGCAGGGCTCCCCCCACAACTATAACAAAGGAACTGTGCCTGAGCGCCCAAGGACCACTTTGATAGAGTGACTTACAGGGGTTAAAATCCCCTCAGTTCCTAGAAAGAAGGGAATCGAACCCATGCTCGAGAGATCAAAACTCTCGGTGCTTCCTCTACACCACTTTCTAAGGCGGGGTCAGCTAATAAAGCTTTCGGGCCCATACCCCGAACATGACGGTTAAAGTCCCTCCTCCGCCAATGAACCCATATGTACTTGCAATCCTATTATCCAGCCTAGGACTAGGAACCACCCTTACCTTCGCTAGCTCTCACTGACTACTAGCTTGAATAGGCTTAGAAATTAATACACTAGCAATCACCCCTCTAATAGCACAACACCATCACCCCCGTGCAGTAGAGGCAACCACAAAGTACTTCCTAACCCAAGCCACCGCAGCAGCAATGATCTTGTTTGCAAGCACAACAAATGCATGAATAACAGGAGAATGAAGCATTAACGACCTATCAAACCCCGTCGCCAGCACAATATTTATAACTGCCCTAGCACTTAAAATTGGACTTGCACCAATACATTTCTGAATACCAGAGGTACTGCAAGGATTAGATTTATTAACAGGACTAATTTTATCTACCTGACAAAAACTTGCCCCATTTGCACTAATTATCCAAACAGCACAAACCATCGACCCAGCCCTACTTACACTCCTAGGAATCACCTCCACACTAGTTGGAGGATGAGGAGGACTTAATCAAACCCAAATCCGAAAGATCCTAGCCTACTCCTCTATCGCACATATAGGATGAATAATCATTATTATTCAATATGCCCCACAGCTCACACTAATTGCACTAGGAACATATATTATTATAACCTCCGCAGCATTCCTAACCATAAAATTATCATCAACAACAAAAATCAGCACATTAGCAACAACCTGGTCAAAAAGCCCTATCTTAACATCAACAACCGCCCTAGTATTATTATCATTAGGGGGCTTACCACCACTAACAGGATTTATACCAAAATGATTAATTCTCCAAGAACTATCAAAACAAGAACTCCCTATTATGGCCACAACCATGGCCCTAACTGCCCTAATTAGCCTATACTTTTATCTACGATTATGCTACGCAATAACACTAACTATTTCACCCAATACAACCAACTCAACCACCCCATGACGAACCAACACAAACCAAATCTCCTTCCCATTAGCCCTGTTTACTGTAGCCGCCCTAGGACTACTCCCAATAACCCCAACCATTATGGCACTAACCGCCTAGGGACTTAGGATAATATTAGACCAAAAGCCTTCAAAGCTCTAAGTAGAAGTGAAAATCTTCTAGTCCCTGACTAAGACCTACAAGAAATTAACTTGCATCTCCTGATTGCAAATCAGGTACTTTAATTAAGCTAAGGCCTCACTAGATGGGAAGGCCTCGATCCTACAAACTCTTAGTTAACAGCTAAGCGCTCAAACCAGAGAGCATCCATCTATTTTTCCCGCCGCCTAAACCAGCAAGGCGGGAAAAGCCCCGGCAGAGTATTAGTCTGCGTCTTCAGATTTGCAATCTGATATGTTCTTCACCACGGAGCTGATAGGAAGAGGACTTAAACCTCTGTCTTCGGGGCTACAACCCACCGCCTAAACTCTCGGCCACCCTACCTGTGGCAATCACGCGCTGATTCTTCTCTACTAACCACAAAGACATTGGTACCCTTTATCTTGTATTTGGTGCCTGAGCCGGAATAGTAGGAACCGCCTTAAGCCTTCTTATTCGAGCCGAACTAAGCCAACCCGGATCACTTCTAGGCGATGATCAAATCTACAACGTCATCGTTACCGCCCACGCCTTCGTAATAATTTTCTTTATAGTAATGCCTATCCTTATTGGAGGATTCGGAAACTGACTTGTACCACTTATAATTGGAGCCCCCGACATAGCATTTCCACGGATAAATAATATAAGCTTCTGATTATTACCCCCATCATTTCTGCTATTATTAGCCTCATCTGGTGTTGAAGCCGGGGCTGGAACAGGGTGAACAGTATACCCACCTCTTGCAGGAAACCTAGCCCACGCGGGGGCATCAGTAGACCTAACAATTTTCTCACTTCACTTAGCGGGTGTATCATCAATTTTAGGTGCAATTAATTTCATTACTACAACCATTAATATGAAACCCCCAGCCATCTCCCAATATCAAACACCACTTTTCGTTTGATCCGTGCTTGTAACCGCCGTACTACTTCTTCTATCACTACCTGTCCTAGCCGCCGGGATTACAATACTCCTAACAGACCGAAATCTAAACACCACGTTCTTCGACCCAGCAGGAGGAGGAGACCCAATCCTTTACCAACACCTATTTTGATTCTTCGGACACCCAGAAGTATATATTCTTATTTTACCAGGTTTCGGAATTATTTCCCACGTAGTAGCCTACTATTCAGGTAAAAAAGAACCATTCGGCTACATAGGAATGGTTTGAGCTATGATGGCCATCGGCCTTCTGGGATTTATTGTGTGAGCCCACCATATGTTCACTGTTGGAATAGACGTAGACACTCGTGCATACTTCACATCTGCAACAATAATTATTGCAATTCCTACAGGTGTAAAAGTATTTAGCTGACTTGCCACACTCCACGGAGGGTCTATTAAATGAGAAACACCCCTGCTATGAGCCCTAGGATTTATTTTCTTATTTACAGTTGGTGGCCTAACAGGGATCGTCCTATCAAATTCATCACTAGACATTGTTCTCCACGACACTTATTATGTAGTTGCACACTTCCACTATGTATTATCAATGGGTGCTGTATTCGCCATCATAGCAGCCTTTGTACACTGATTCCCACTACTAACAGGATATACTCTACACAGCACCTGAACAAAAATCCACTTCATGATTATATTTATTGGGGTTAACCTCACATTCTTCCCACAACACTTCCTAGGCCTGGCAGGTATGCCACGACGGTATTCTGATTACCCAGACGCTTATGCTCTATGAAATACAGTGTCATCTATTGGATCACTAATTTCCTTAGTAGCAGTAATTATGTTCCTATTTATTCTATGAGAAGCCTTCACCGCTAAACGAGAAGTGCTATCTGTAGAACTAACAATAACAAATGTAGAATGACTTCACGGCTGCCCGCCCCCTTATCACACGTACGAAGAACCAGCTTTTGTACAAATTCAATCAAATTAACGAGAAAGGGAGGAATTGAACCCCCATATGCTGGTTTCAAGCCAGCCACATAACCACTCTGTCACTTCCTTCTAAAGACATTAGTAAAATGTAAATTACATCACCTTGTCAAGATGAAATTGTAGGTTAAATCCCTGCATGTCTTAACTCAAAGCTTAATGGCACATCCAACACAACTAGGATTCCAAGACGCGGCATCACCCGTAATAGAAGAACTTCTTCACTTCCACGACCATGCATTAATAATCGTACTCCTAATCAGCACTTTAGTATTATATATTATTGTTGCAATGGTTTCAACCAAACTTACCAACAAATATATTCTAGACTCCCAAGAAATTGAAATTGTATGAACCATCCTCCCAGCAGTCATTTTAGTATTAATTGCCCTACCCTCCCTACGCATCCTATACCTTATAGACGAAATTAATGACCCCCATCTAACAATTAAAGCAATAGGACATCAATGATACTGAAGTTACGAATATACAGATTATGAAAATCTAGGATTTGATTCTTATATAGTACCAACCCAAGACTTAACTCCAGGACAATTCCGACTTCTAGAAACAGATCACCGGATGGTAATTCCAGTAGAATCGCCAATTCGTGTCCTAGTATCCGCCGAAGATGTATTACACTCCTGAGCTGTCCCTTCCCTAGGTATAAAAATAGACGCAGTCCCAGGGCGATTAAACCAAACCGCCTTTATTGCCTCACGCCCAGGACTATTCTACGGGCAATGCTCCGAAATCTGCGGGGCCAACCACAGCTTTATACCAATTGTAGTAGAAGCGGTACCACTGGAACACTTCGAAAACTGATCATCATTAATACTAGAAGACGCCTCGCTAGGAAGCTAAATATTGGACATAAGCGTTGGCCTTTTAAGCCAAAGACTGGTGACTCCCGACCACCCCTAGTGAAATGCCACAATTAAACCCCGGCCCTTGATTCGCAATCTTAATGTTTTCTTGACTAATCTTTTTAACTATTATTCCAACCAAAATCCTAAATCATATTTCCCCAAATGAACCAACCCCAGTAAGTGCTGAAAAACACAAAACTGAATCCTGAGACTGACCATGATAGCAAGCTTCTTCGACCAATTTGCAAGCCCATCATATCTGGGAATCCCCCTAATTGCAATTGCAATTGCACTGCCATGAGTACTTTACCCAACCCCATCATCCCGATGAATTAATAACCGACTTATTACAATACAAGGATGATTTATTAACCGATTCACAAACCAACTAATAATACCACTAAATGTAGGGGGACACAAATGAGCACTGCTATTAGCCTCATTAATAATCTTCCTAATTACAATTAATATGCTTGGTCTACTACCCTACACATTTACACCTACAACACAACTATCACTAAACATAGGATTCGCCGTACCCTTATGATTAGCCACAGTAATTATTGGAATGCGAAACCAACCCACAGTTGCTTTAGGACACCTTCTGCCAGAAGGAACGCCTATCCCACTCATCCCAGTACTAATTATTATCGAAACGATTAGCCTATTCATTCGACCATTAGCCCTTGGAGTCCGACTCACAGCCAACCTGACCGCAGGTCACCTGTTAATTCAACTTATTGCCACAGCTGTATTTGTTCTTATACCAATAATACCAACAGTAGCAATCTTAACCGCCACAGTACTCTTCCTGCTTACACTACTAGAAGTTGCAGTCGCAATAATTCAAGCCTATGTATTTGTACTTCTCCTAAGCTTATATTTACAAGAAAACGTCTAATGGCCCACCAAGCACATGCTTATCATATAGTTGATCCAAGCCCATGACCACTAACCGGAGCTATCGCTGCCCTATTAATAACATCCGGCTTAGCAATCTGATTCCACTTCCACACCACGACATTAATAACCCTAGGAATAATTCTCCTGCTCCTTACTATATACCAATGATGACGTGATATTATCCGAGAAGGAACCTTTCAAGGCCACCACACACCTCCAGTACAAAAAGGGTTACGATATGGGATAATTCTATTTATTACCTCTGAAGTATTCTTCTTTCTAGGATTCTTCTGAGCCTTCTACCACTCAAGCCTAGCACCAACCCCAGAACTAGGAGGATGCTGACCCCCCACAGGAATCACCACACTAGACCCATTCGAAGTACCCCTCCTTAATACAGCTGTACTACTAGCATCAGGGGTTACAGTAACGTGAGCCCACCACAGCATTATGGAAGGAGAACGAAAACAAGCAATCCAATCCCTAGCGCTAACCATCCTACTAGGACTCTATTTTACCGCACTCCAAGCCATAGAATACTATGAAGCACCCTTCACAATCGCAGACGGAGTTTATGGCTCAACATTCTTCGTAGCCACGGGATTCCACGGCCTACATGTTATTATTGGATCAACTTTCCTAGCAGTATGCCTTCTACGCCAAATCCAATATCACTTCACATCCGAACACCACTTCGGCTTCGAAGCCGCTGCTTGATACTGACACTTTGTTGACGTAGTATGACTATTCCTCTACGTATCCATTTATTGATGAGGCTCATAATCTTTCTAGTATTAAAGTTAGTACAAGTGACTTCCAATCACACAGTCTTGGTTAAACCCCAAGGAAAGATAATGAACTTAATTATAACTATCCTGGCTATTACAACAGCTCTGTCCTTAATCCTAGGAGTTGTATCTTTTTGACTGCCACAAATAAATCCAGACGCAGAAAAACTATCACCATACGAATGTGGATTCGACCCATTAGGATCTGCCCGACTACCATTCTCCCTACGATTCTTCCTGGTAGCAATCCTATTTCTCCTTTTTGACCTAGAAATTGCTCTCCTACTCCCCCTACCATGAGGAGACCAACTCCAAAACCCCACCGAAACATTTTTCTGGGCCACAACAGTCCTAATTTTACTAACTCTAGGACTAGTTTATGAATGAACCCAAGGAGGCTTAGAATGAGCAGAATAGGGAATTAGTCCAAAACAAGACCTCTGATTTCGGCTCAGAAAATCGTGGTTTAATTCCACGGCTCCCTTATGACGCCCGTACATTTTAGCTTTAGCTCAGCATTTATCTTAGGCCTAATAGGATTAGCATTTCACCGGACCCATTTACTCTCCGCACTCCTCTGCTTAGAAGGAATAATATTATCCTTATTTATTGCACTAGCTCTATGAGCATTACAATTTGAATCTACAGGATTTTCAACCGCCCCTATACTGCTCCTAGCCTTCTCTGCTTGTGAAGCTAGCACCGGCCTAGCACTACTAGTTGCCACCGCCCGCACTCACGGCACTGATCGATTACAAAACCTTAACCTCCTACAATGCTAAAAGTACTAATCCCAACAATTATGCTATTTCCAACAATCTGACTAGCCTCCCCCAAATGACTATGAACAACTGCGACCACACATAGCCTATTAATTGCCTTCATTAGCCTAACATGATTAAAATGAACATCTGAAACCGGATGGACCTCCCCCAACACATACTTAGCTACGGACCCACTATCAACCCCCCTTCTAGTATTAACATGCTGGCTACTCCCCCTTATAATCTTAGCCAGTCAAAATCACATCAGCCCAGAACCTATCAGCCGACAACGTTCATATATTATACTCCTAGCCTCATTACAAACCTTCTTAATTATAGCATTCGGGGCCACAGAAATTATTATGTTCTACATTATATTTGAAGCCACACTAATCCCAACCCTTATTATTATCACCCGATGAGGTAATCAAACCGAACGGCTTAATGCAGGGACCTACTTCCTATTCTACACCTTAGCTGGATCCCTCCCACTTTTAGTCGCCCTTCTTCTCCTCCAACAATCTACAGGAACACTATCAATATTGGTACTTCAATATTCACAGCCATTACAACTTAACTCCTGAGGCCATATAGCATGATGAGCTGGCTGCCTAATCGCATTTCTAGTTAAAATACCACTATATGGAGTTCACCTTTGACTACCAAAAGCACACGTAGAAGCCCCCGTAGCAGGCTCAATAGTACTAGCAGCAGTATTACTAAAACTCGGAGGATACGGAATGATGCGCATAATAGTAATACTAGACCCACTATCAAAAGAATTAGCTTACCCATTCATTATCCTAGCCCTTTGAGGAATCATTATGACCGGATCAATTTGCCTTCGACAAACAGATCTAAAATCTCTAATCGCTTACTCCTCTGTAAGCCACATGGGGTTAGTCGCAGGGGGTATTCTAATCCAAACCCCATGAGGATTCTCAGGTGCAATCATTCTAATAATTGCTCACGGACTGGTATCATCGGCCCTATTCTGCTTAGCAAACACAGCATACGAACGAACCCACAGCCGAACAATAATACTTGCCCGAGGATTACAAGTAATCTTTCCACTAACCGCAGTATGATGATTCATTGCCAACCTGGCCAATCTAGCACTCCCACCACTACCCAACCTAATGGGAGAACTAATAATTATTACAACACTATTCAGCTGGTCCCCATGAACAATTTTACTCACTGGCCTAGGCACATTAATTACAGCAGGCTATTCCCTATACATATTCCTAATAACACAACGAGGGCCAACACCAAGCCATATTACAGGACTCCAACCATTCCATACCCGAGAACACCTTTTAATAACCCTACACCTAATCCCCGTCATCCTATTAGTAACAAAACCGGAACTTATATGAGGATGATGTTACTGTAAGTATAGTTTAACCAAAATATTAGATTGTGATTCTAAAGACAGGAGTTAAAATCTCCTTACTCACCAAGGAAGTACAGAAAATAGTAAGTACTGCTAATCCTTACGCTCCATGGTTAAAATCCGTGGCTTCCTTGCGCTTTCAAAGGATAACAGTTCATCCGTTGGTCTTAGGAACCAAAAACTCTTGGTGCAAATCCAAGTGGAAGCTAAAATGACACTAATTATACACTCATCACTCCTTCTAATCTTTTTTATTTTAGTATATCCACTACTTACAACACTCAACCCCGACCAACAAGAGTCAAAAATAGCAGAAATAACCAAAATTGCTGTTAGCTCCGCATTCTTTATTAGCCTCCTACCTCTCATAATTTTCCTAAACTTAAATACAGAGGGCATTATTACAAACTGACAATGAATAAATACCCAAACATTCGACGTAAATATCAGCTTTAAATTCGACCACTACTCCCTAATTTTCGTCCCAATCGCCCTATACGTCACCTGATCAATTCTAGAATTTGCACTATGATATATACACTCCGACCCTAACATTGACCGATTCTTCAAATATCTACTTACATTCTTAGTAGCCATAATTATTCTAGTTACAGCTAACAACATATTCCAACTATTCATTGGTTGGGAAGGAGTAGGAATCATATCGTTCCTCCTAATTGGATGATGACACGGACGAGCAGACGCCAACACAGCAGCCCTACAAGCCGTTATTTACAACCGAGTAGGAGACATTGGACTAATCTTAACTATAGCCTGACTCGCAATAAACCTTAACTCCTGGGAAATTCAACAAATCTTCACCTTATCAAAAAACTTTAACATGACAATCCCCCTAATAGGACTTGCCTTAGCAGCAACGGGGAAATCAGCCCAATTTGGCCTCCATCCATGACTTCCCTCCGCCATGGAGGGCCCTACACCAGTATCCGCCCTACTACACTCAAGCACCATAGTTGTCGCAGGTATCTTCCTACTAATCCGCCTTCACCCCCTTATAGAAAACAACCAGCCAGTCCTTACAACCTGCCTCTGCCTAGGAGCACTAACCTCTTTATTCACAGCCACCTGTGCCCTAACCCAAAACGACATCAAAAAAATTGTAGCTTTCTCAACATCAAGCCAACTAGGTTTAATAATAGTAACAATCGGACTTAATCAACCACAACTAGCATTTCTTCACATCTGTACCCATGCTTTCTTCAAAGCTATACTATTCTTATGCTCAGGATCAATTATTCACAGCCTAAACGATGAACAAGATATCCGAAAAATAGGAGGCCTATTAAATATCATGCCCGCCACCTCAACCTATTTTACAATTGGCAGCCTAGCATTAACAGGAACCCCATTCCTAGCAGGATTCTTCTCCAAAGACGCAATCATCGAAGCCCTAAACACCTCTTACCTAAACGCCTGAGCCCTAACCCTAACATTAATTGCCACATCCTTCACCGCAGTATATAGCTTCCGATTAGTATATTTCGTAGTTATAGGAACCCCACGATTCCTACCATTATCCCCAATCAACGAAAACAACCCATTAGTTATTAACTCCATTAAACGGCTTGCCTGAGGAAGCATTATTGCAGGCCTCATTATTACACAAAACTTCCTACCAATAAAAACACAAATCATAACAATACCAACTACCCTAAAGATAGCAGCTTTAATGGTAACAATTCTAGGGTTAATAGTGGCTATAGACCTAGCAAACATGACAAGCAAACAAGTAAAAGTAACTCCAATCATCCCACTTCACCACTTTTCAAATATACTGGGATTCTTCCCAGCAGTCATACACCGACTACTCCCAAAACTCAAACTCACCATGGGACAGTCAGCCGCCACCCAACTCGACAAAACATGACTAGAGGCCATTGGACCAAAAGGTCTAGCAACAGCACAAACAACCATAGCAAAAATTATAAATGACACCACACGAGGAATAATTAAAACATACCTAACCATCTTCCTACTAACCATAATTTTAGCTACCATCCCAGTCCTACTTTAAACCGCACGAAGAGTCCCACGACTTAAACCACGAGTAAGCTCCAACACAACTAACAGCGTTAAAAGCAATACCCAAGCGCAAATAACCAACATACCCCCACCAGACGAGTACATTACAGCTACACCACTAATATCCCCACGTAAAATAGAGAACTCTTTTAACCCATCCACAACCACCCAAGAACCCTCATATCAGCCCCCTCAGAAAAACCCCGCCACTGAACCAACCCCTAATAAATATACTAAAACATACCCTAATACAGAGCGACTGCCCCAAGCTTCCGGAAAAGGCTCCGCAGCCAGAGCTGCCGAATAAGCAAAAACTACAAGCATACCTCCAAGATAAATTAAAAAAAGAACTAAAGACAAGAAAGAACCCCCATGACCAACTAAAACCCCACACCCCACCCCAGCCGCAACTACTAAACCAAGAGCAGCAAAATATGGAGTAGGATTAGAAGCAACAGCCACTAAACCTACAACCAGAGCTATCAATAATATAAACATAAAATAGGTCATAATTCTTGCTCAGACTTTAACCGAGACCAATGACTTGAAGAACCACCGTTGTTATTCAACTACAAGAACCATTAATGGCAAGCCTACGAAAAACACACCCTCTGATTAAAATTGCTAACGACGCACTAGTAGATCTACCAGCACCATCCAATATTTCAGTGTGATGAAACTTTGGATCCCTGCTAGGACTATGCTTAATTACCCAAATCCTAACTGGCCTATTCCTAGCCATACATTACACCTCAGACATCTCAACCGCATTCTCATCAGTAACCCACATCTGCCGAGACGTAAATTACGGGTGATTAATCCGTAATATACATGCTAACGGAGCATCATTCTTCTTCATCTGTATTTATATACATATTGCCCGAGGCCTTTACTACGGATCATACTTATACAAAGAAACTTGAAATATCGGAGTGGTTCTCCTACTCCTAGTTATAATAACAGCCTTCGTTGGCTATGTACTACCATGAGGACAAATATCTTTCTGGGGTGCCACAGTAATTACAAACCTCCTATCTGCTGTGCCTTATATAGGAGACATACTAGTTCAATGAATCTGAGGCGGGTTCTCAGTAGACAACGCAACACTGACACGATTCTTCGCATTCCACTTCCTCCTACCATTCATCATTGCTGCAGCAACCATCCTACACCTACTGTTTCTCCATGAAACAGGATCAAATAACCCAATCGGATTAAACTCAGACGCAGACAAAATCTCTTTCCACCCATACTTCACATATAAAGACCTCCTTGGATTCGTAATTATACTACTAGGCCTTACACTACTAGCATTATTTTCTCCTAACCTATTAGGAGACCCAGAAAACTTCACCCCAGCCAACCCCTTGGTCACTCCCCCACATATTAAACCAGAATGATATTTCCTATTCGCCTACGCCATCCTACGATCCATCCCAAATAAACTAGGAGGTGTTTTAGCACTATTATTTTCCATCTTAGTACTAATAGTAGTACCCCTATTACACACCTCAAAACAACGAGGACTAACATTCCGCCCAATTTCACAATTCCTATTCTGAACCTTAGTAGCAGACATAATTATCCTAACATGAATTGGAGGCATACCAGTAGAACACCCATTCATTATTATTGGACAAGTAGCATCCGTCTTATACTTCGCACTATTCCTAATCCTTATACCACTAGCAGGATGACTAGAAAATAAAGCACTGGAATGAGCCTGCCCTAGTAGCTTAGCCCATAAAGCATCGGTCTTGTAATCCGAAGATCGGAGGTTAAAATCCTCCCTAGCGCCCAGAAAAAAGAGATTTTAACTCTCACCCCTGACTCCCAAAGCCAGGATTCTAAACTAAACTATTTTCTGGGGTATGTACCCCTTTATGGTTTAGTACATAATATGCATAATATTACATAGTGTGTTAAATACATCTATGTATTATCACCAACCCATTATTTTAACCATAAAGCAAGTACTAAAATTTAAGGTATACATAAACCATAAAATTAAAACTCAGAATAAACATATATAAACCAGGAAAAAATTATTTACTCCATAAAAATTTGACCTCAAATTTTTACCTTGGAAGATCAACTAAAAATTATATATCAATATATTAATGTAGTAAGAGACCACCAACCGGTGATGACTAAAGGTATATCATGAATGATAGAATCAGGGACAACAACTGTGGGGGTTGCACATGGTGAACTATTACTGGCATCTGGTTCCTATTTCAGGTACACAAATATATTTAACCCCTATAAGATAATTATACTGGCATCTGATTAATGGTGTAGTACATACGTTTCATTACCCCACATGCCAAGCGTTCTTTTATATGCATAACGTATTTTTTTTTTTGTTTCCTTTCATTTTGCATCTCACAGTGTAAACTCAATAAAAATATAAGGTAGTACATTTCCTTGCACGTCAACATATATGTTTAACTATATAAAGACATAACTTAAGAATTACATATTATTAACTCAAGTGCATAACATATACATCTATTGTTTAATTATTCTTACTATAGTGCCCCCCTGGTTTTTACGCGTCAAACCCCCCTACCCCCCTACGCTCCGCGAATCCTGTTATCCTTGTCAAACCCCTAAACCAAGGAGGACTCAAGAACGCATGAGCCAATGAGTTGAAGTATGAATTGGCATCACCATATTTTATTTATATATATATATATATGTGCACCAATTCGCCATTTTTTGGCCCAACTCCAGCCCAAAAATACCTGCCAAAATTACTAAAATCCACACCACTAAATATACTAATATAATT